TTAGGGGATGTTTTGATAATGAATTTATATAAACTCTTCTTGGTTGAGACCATATGAAAAAATGACATTGCCAAAAATTTACAAGGTAATATTTCCATTGATTAATCAGAAAATAGGTTCCCTTTGAAGCCAGAATGGATTTGCCTTGATACCTAACAGAATGAATGAAAGGATCCTTAAAGAGACATAGAATAACCTGAAAATTCTTAGTAAATACTTTTATAAGATTTTGTATCTTTTCATAGAAAGATATTCGTTCAAGAAGGGCTTCATAAGACGTTGATAGTAAATGAGAGGATTGGTTGCGGAGAAAAACAAAAATGGATTCGTATTCAAACACATGAGAATTATATAAGAATAAGAATAATCTCGGATTCCTTTTTGAAAAAATATTCTTTCGAGTAAGAAATCTATTGGAATTACGATACTGATAAAGAAAGAATCGTAATAAATGTAAAGAAGAGCCATCTTTAACCCAATAGCGAAGAGTTTGAACCAAGATTTCCAGATGAGCAGGATGGGGTATCTTTATATCTAACACATAATTTAAATGTGAAAATTTGTCTTCTAAAAAAGGAAATATTGAATGAATTGATCGTAAATTATGAGATTTTACTATTTCTTTTCTTTCGAGAGAAGATATGAATCGTAGAGAAAATGGAATTTCAAGAATTACTGTAAATACCTCGGAGATATTTTGAGAATAAAAATTATTCTTATGCTTATGTCCAAAAAATTCATTTTGGTTAGAATCATTAGCAGAAAGAATAAAATGATTCTGTTGATACATTCGAGAAATTAAACGTTTTACAATTAGTAAACTGTATTTCTTGTCATAACTGGCATTTTCCAACAAAAACGATCTATTTAACCCATGATCATGTGCAAATGCATAAATATATTCCTGAAAGAGAAGTGGATATAAAAAATCATGTTGCCAATATTTATCTAGTTTGAAATATCTTTTTAATTTATCCATTTCAAATGAGACCGAGTAACCTAAAGTAAAAAAAAGGTATAGGGTTTGTTGAGTTCTCAAATGATACATAGTGCGATACAGTCAAAACAAGGTATTCTAAAAGTATTCTAGTAATAAATACCTCGGAAACAAGTAAACTAATTAACGGATTCTCTCTTTTTTCCATCTAATGGGTTTCTTTCTTTCTAGGAAAATCCCTACAAAAATAAGAATAAAATGGTTAGAAATCCTTTATTTTTTCAACCAAATCGCTCTTTTGATTTTGGAAAAAAGTATCCTTATCAATATACTGTTTCTTTTACACATTCATCTTCATTTCCAATCCAAATGGAAACTTACTAATAGTTAGGATTCACGCAAAAAATTGATAATCCATTCCTGGATTTAGGCTTTTGCCGCATCAGTCACTAATCTATTTTTAACGTTTAATTAGGGCGGATAATCGTTCCAATGACGAAACGAAGCTCGTTGCTTTTTCTTTCCCTACAATTAGAGCCATAGGGCTCTATCCATTTATTTCAATCGACCCAACTTTGAATTCAAAAAAAGTTTTATACCGATTTTTTAAGAATAAAATATTTTTAAAAATCTCCATTGATACGACATGCTCTTTTTTCCATTCATTCTTTTCAGGATCAGTCGTGGTCTCACAAACTCTACCGATGATGTGGACGAATCTATTGCTTCATCCAAATGTGTAAAAAACCCTAGTCGCACTTAAAAGCCGAGTACTCTACCGTTGAGTTAGCAACCCCAAAAAAGGTATGTAGATAAAATCGGAATCAAATAAAAATACACTAATGAAATTCTATTGTACAAGGCAATTAAAACAAATTAACAATAAATATAAAAAAGTTTTCGAATTGATTCAAAACATAAAAACAAACAGGGCAAACAACGATGGAATAAATTATCATAGCCAAAGTAAAGATTCAAAAACTGATTAATCTATCTTATATTTTATTCAAATTATATTATTAATTCGATTTTTTATTAATTGAATTGATTTCTTATGATTAGATTTAATCTATTCAATTTAATAGAAATTTCATTTTCTTAATTACTATTCTTATATTAATTATCCCTTTTTTCTTTTCATTTGAAAAAAAAAAATTCTAATTAAATTATATATAAATAGAAATCCAATTTCAATTTGAAATAAAGTAAAAACGCAAACCGATGTATTGAACGGAGGACAGAAAGAAAAGGATATATTAGGATTGAATTATATTTGTTCAATATACTCTTGTCAATATCTATGTTGAAAAAATATAAAATCAAATAGGAAATCGAAGTTAACTAAAAGAAAATAACTTGTGTTGGATTGGCACTACATGAAGAATTTACATGGACAAAAAAGAGTGTCGATAAAATAAAAATAGAAAAAGTTTATTCAATCACAAAATAGAAATAAATATAAATCGAATAAACAAACTTGATTATTTTTTTTTATTTCATTAATTGAAGTTCCTTAAAAACCTCGGCCTTCTTTAAAATATCATAAACAGTTTCTGTAGGTTGAGCACCCCTTTCAAGGAAATATAGAATAGCAGGAACATTTAAAGAAGTTTTATTGTTTATCGGATCATAAAACCCCACTTTCCGAAGATCTCTTCCTTCTCTTTGGGCACGAACATCAATTGCAACGATTCGATAGACGGCTCATTGGGATAGATTAGATGAACAATACCCCCCCTAGAAACGTATAGGAAGTTTTCTCCTCGTACGGCTCGAGAAAAATGATTCGAAATTATGCTTAGACATATATGGAAATCAAATGGCAAATACGTCCGAAAAACGAAATTCAAAATCAAACTAAAAATGAAGTCCTTTTTTGTTTTGATTTCCTGAAAAAAAAAATCTTTTTTACTCATAACTCAAGTGAAATAACTCTTATATAGCTCAAATTAAAACTTTTTGGCATTTAATTTATTGAGTAGTCTCTAACCCCCTTTTTTTTTTGTATCATTCAAAATTGATTTGAATTGATCCAGTTGGTGAGACAATTGAAAGGGTATTTTCTTGTTCCGGAATCTTTTATCTTTGCTGTGAATCATTGGGTTTAGACATTACTTCGTTGATCTTTAATGCTTTCAAAATGGCAGCAACATACCTTTTTTCATTGATTTATTTATATCTAAGAATCAGACAAACGGTTGATTCCCGCACGATATACTTTTTATCGAAAATTTTTTATCAATTCCAATAAATTTTACTTTTTTTATTTGAATGGATATAAAACTTGTTCCAATTTGATCCTTTTGATTTATTTGTCAAAAATAAACTTACGAAGCTATTTCAACTTATTAATTGATACTAACCCTAGATTCTTGCCCTTATGAAATTAATCAATAATTTCTACTCGAGCTCCATCTTGGCCTATTGAAATTCCAACCCCAAAAATTGGGGTTCTAGTAAAACAGACCAAAGGATGTCGAGCCAAAAGCACTTTTTTATTTTATATAAAATGGTGGATATAAGAATCCACAAAAGATCATATCCTTCAAGTCGCACGTTGCTTTCTACCACATCGTTTCAAACGAAGTTTTACCATAACATTCCTCGAATTTGGAATCAGTATGCAATTGATTCAATTATGGAATCATGAATAGTCATTGGTTTAATCAGTAAATAGATATAAAAATCTATATTCTACTATAACAGAATTATATATTTTTTTATATTCAAAAATATTTGAATAGTCGATTCATTACTTAATATATTATCTATATATTCTATTTGTAGATTGTATTCTATTTTTAATGGAATTCAATTAATATTGAAATTTCATAATTATTTTGAATTTATTTCTTTTGATTTCTAAAAAATAGAATTATAACTAAAATAGAAAGTGCCAAAAATTTTTTTTCATAAAAATGGAAAGACCATTGTCACTTCGATAGAAAAATTAATACATAAAAATATTTCTTCGTTTTATAGATTACGTATTTTTTTCTTGGCCGGGATTTGGTGATTTTTTTAGGTAATCTTTGGAGAAAGTAAGTTGAATAAATCACCCTGTTTTAATTTTAATCATTATATGAAATATACCTAAAATTTAAGTTCAAAAAGTTAAAAATAAATTTTTTACATATGTAATTTTATTTTTTTTTATTTGAATAAAATTTCAAATTCGAACAGCTAAAGATATTGAAATAATTCCGTTGTTGATTAGCTCCGCTTTTTTCTAAAAATTTTATGGGAATGATACGCTCTAAATACAAAAAGCATTCTTCTTTTATTTCAAATTTATACTAGATTATCTTTTTTAGGTACAAAACTCAAGAGATTTACTAGATGCAATATTTGTTTTTACTTTTTTTTATTTGAACCCAATATAGTATTAGCATAGGGGACTTAATCTCGTTGATGAAATTAGATTAGTACTAAAATCTCTGTTTAGAATTAAAAAACACATAGAATTCATAGTTCAATTAAACTAACTAATTTATGGGCTAAGGATTAGAAATTTTTTTTCGTATTTTTATTATTAATGCATCATTGAAAAGTAAATCAAAAAGTAAGCAGACATAAGATTTTCAAAAAAAAAGCAATCTTTGATTGTGATAAAATCACATATGCTCTGGGACGGAAGGATTCGAACCTCCGAATACCGGGACCAAAACCCGTTGCCTTACCACTTGGCCACGCCCCACTTCTATTCGATACTAATAAACACTAATATTTTTATTGATTGTTCGTCAATTCCCGTCCAAATATCTGTGTAGAATCCAGTTTTTTTATTAGGATTTGGACACATTTAGATATAAAATGAAACTGAATTTATTGATCATTACATCGAATTCAATTAAGATATTGTATGAAAGTATGATTTCTTCAATTCTTCCATTAAAATTGAAGGTTTTTTGATTGAGTAAGTTAAAAAAAAAGAAGGATTTTTTTCTCTACTTTGCTTTATTCATTTTTTTTCCTTATCTTATATAAATAACTCAATCAAAATGCAATTATCTCCAAGAAAAAAATGTCTGTTATGCTTAATATCTTTAGTTTGATCTGTATC